AATATTCGTATTTTTTGTATATATAGGAAATTCAAGCGAAGGTTACGTTTTCCAATTTCTTCTGTAGAGATCTAATTGTTCTAGTCAACTTTTTTCTTCATAGCTATAGCTGCAAGTTACCATGACATAATAGATCGGTGACCCGACATTTAGAGAAAGCGAGAGTAGATATTTTCAATCATGGAAATAAAAAAATTGATAAAGAAAAAGAGCCGGCTATCGGAATCGAACCGATGACCATCGCATTACAAATGCGATGCTCTAACCTCTGAGCTAAGCGGGCGGATATAAGAGCAATAGTGTATAGGAATACAGGAAACTATCGAATCTTAGCTATTACCTAGTGATTATTCTTCTTTTTTTATTTCATTTATTGATTCTATTTAGAAAATAGAAAAGAAAACTATTTAGATATAAATAAATTAGATATCTAAATAGAAATAGAAATTCAATTCCATATTCATATATATGAATATGAAATAAAATATCAATATATCAATGAAATTCGAATTCGAAATGAAAAAAAAAAAGAATGAATATCGACCGTTCCACTATTCCAAACTGCACTGTAAAAATGAAGGAGGAGGAAAGGCATATATATATGTGGGATATATCTATCCATATTGAATTGCGGATACATCAATGATAGAATCATTTCGTATTGAAACAAATACGGTTCATCCAATAGAGATGAAATGATAGAATATAGAAGAGAGGGTGGGCAAAAAAAGAAAATAGCAGCATACACTTTTTCGATATAGGAATCATTACCTAATGAATTCAATAGTGCCAAGATCAATGAAAGAGGCGGATGGAATTACAACTGGATCCTTGTCTCAAAGGAAAGGGGATATGGCGAAATTGGTAGACGCTACGGACTTGATTGTATTGAGCCTTGGTATGGAAACCTGCTAAGTGGTAACTTCCAAATTCAGAGAAACCCTGGAACTAAAAATGGGCAATCCTGAGCCAAATCTTTGTTTTGAGAGATGGAAAATGAGAATAAAAAGGGATAGGTGCAGAGACTCAATGGAAGCTGTTCTAACGAATGAAATTTACTACGTTACGTTAGTAGCTAAAATCCTTTCTATCGAAATGACAGAAAGGATAACCTTATATACCTAATACGTACGTATACATACTGACATAGCAAATGATTAATCACAACCCAAATCTTATATTGAATCCTATTCTGTATCTCTATATATGAAAATAGAAATCTTCTATTTCTATTCTCTATTAATGAAAATGATAGAGATCAAAAAATCTATTAAAAATGGAAAAGTTATTGTGAATCAATTCCAATTGAAGTTGAAAAAAGAATCGAATTCGAATATTCAGTGATCAAATGATTCATTCCAGAGTTTGATAGATCTTTTGAAGATTAATCGGACGAGAATAAAGAGAGAGTCCCATTTTACATGTCAATACCGACAACAATGAAATTTATAGTAAGAGGAAAATCCGTCGAATTTTAAAATCGTGAGGGTTCAAGTCCCTCTATCCCCAATAAAAAGCCCATTTTACTTCCTCGCTCTTTATTTATCCTCATCCTCTTTCTTTTTTTTTTCATCAGTGGCTCAGTTCAAACAAAATTCAATATCTTTTTCATTTCATTCACTCTGTTCTTTCACAAATGGATTCGAATAGAAATCCTCGTATCTTCTTCCAATCCAATCTCATTTGTTTTGTATAGTACGATATGAACATATATGTTCAAGGAATCTCCGTTATTGAATCATTCATAGTCCATATATTTTTCCTTACATTTACAAAGAAAGTCTTCTTTTTGAAGATCTAAGAAATTCAGGGGTTAGGTCCAATTTGTTCATATTTTCTTTTTTAGTTCTTTTCATTGACATAGATATAAGTACTCTGCTAGGATGATGCACGGGAAATGGTCGGGATAGCTCAGTTGGTAGAGCAGAGGACTGAAAATCCTCGTGTCACCAGTTCAAATCTGGTTCCTGACACGTGAATAATGTATCGGATAGATATTCATACCTCATACAAATGAAATTAATTCATTGAGACGGATCGGGATAGATATTCTTTACTTTCTTTTTTATTTTTTTCCTCTCTGTTCCTATTTTTCTTATTCCAAAAGTATGTTAGATTTTCGTATATATCTCAAATATAATAGCTCAAAAAAAAATGAGCTAAAAGGATTCAATCAAAGAGTGGAAGGATAGGAATAGAAAGGATGTATTTCAGACACAGTACAAATAAACTCCGATTCTTCTCATTTTGCATTTCTTCATTTTGTCTCTTCTGTCTTTTCTTTCCAATTTCCTATTTTTTTGTCACTCTTGCTCAAGTTACTTTCTGGGGTCCCCACTAAGTGATGTGCGCGATACAAAGTTCATGGTGCAGAATTCTTTTGAGTCATCCTATTGTTTCTGCCCATACGAAATGTATATTATATGATATCTTCCCGATTGGGGAATAGTGATGAGAGCCTCTTTTTCTTTTTTTCTTTTAGCCCCTCCACAATACGAAT